AGAATAATGAAACAGATTATATTTGTCGAGAAGTGCAAAATCGTATGAATACGACCCTCGTTGTGTATCTTGATTAATTGGATTGTTTCTTTGTGAATTCCTATACGAAGGTTTTTTAGATGTGTCTCCGAGTATTCCTTGATCATTTCCTCTAAGAATAGGAGTTCCTCTAATTCTATGAATTTTTCTAGAATACTCTTTTCTTCAATATCATTCAAAAAAGTTTCAGATTGCCTAGTATTCCACCAATTAGTAACCCACGATTCCAGACTTTTTTGAAATGAGAGAGAAATCCACCAGGGTAAAAATACTATAGATGCAAGATATAAAAGAGGAGTGAATGCTTTCTTTTTTGCCATTTTTTCATCTGTGAATTGTTAATGAACCCATCTCATTCGTCAACTCTATGTAATCTAATATTTCTATCACGCATCAGTTCTAGTATAAGTTATCGAACCTATGAATCTATTTACTCTTTTTTATTTGTGATTTCGTGGTTAGGCCTTGAATCTAGAAAAAAAAATACAGAAATAGACAAAAAAATCGAATGAATAAATAATCAAAAAAGATGGTTTCCCTATAGTCAAACTCGAAGCACATATCTCTTTTCGATGAATGCCCGGAAAAACCACTTTAAATAATGAATATGCTTTAAATAATGAATATTATTCAAATTTTGAGACGAAAGAACTCCTTTTCTATCATTATATCAAAATCTCTAATATTTCGAAAAAATTTCACTGACTATGAGTAGTCAGGGATAGAATAATTGAGGGAAATTTCTGAAGAATATTGTGAAAAATGAGTGGCAAAAAACGACAGAAATTGGCTAGTTATCATTACCAATTTTTTGGTCATTAAGGAGTACAAAAAGTATAAGAAGAAGCGTTGAAAAAATTACAAGATATGATCTATCTAAATCTAAAGTCTCAATTCCAACAAGTAAAAAAGGGGGGGGGGAATTTCCTTATTTCAAAATGGTTGATTATGAGATATTTCGATTTGTTTCTTATTTTTTTATTGAATTGAGTTGTGTATATTTCGATACATATAAAAGATCTCCAAAAGAGTTTTTTATACTTGTTCCATATATGTCTGCTTTGACTCGAATGAATGTTCTAAAGAAACCTCAATTAAGTTATGTTCTAGAAAGAGAGGATTCTTGCGTTTTTTCCCTCCTGCTGAGAAAGCATTCATTTCTGGTCTCATTTCTTAAAATATTTCAATTGGTACACGCAAGAAATAGGCCAATTCAGCAGCTTTTTGTTCCATTTCCCGTGGAGTAAAATTCTCATCAGTACGAGTCAATGGAATGGCTCCCTGGCCTCTGATATCCATATAAAGGACACGGCGAGCATAAATACCCTCTTTAACTTCTATTCTGACGGACTGAATATCTTTTATAAGAAATCGGAGGAAGACCCGACGATTTTTTCCAGGAAATCCCCAACGAAAGATACACACTATTCCGTCTTTTCTATCAAATCGATCATAACCACTACCTACATTCCATGAAATTGTGCACCACAAATAGGAGCTAATAAAAAGACCCGCGATCCCATAGAAAGACATCACAATTCCTTGTGGAAAAAAAACTATTTGCTGAGACGGAAATAAAGATATCAAATTTCTACCAAGATAACTCGAGGTTCCAACCAACAAGAATCCTAATGAACCTAAAAAAAGGATAATAGCCCAGCAGAAATTACTTGTTTTTCGAGCCCCCGTTATAGGTTCTATCCATATATGTTCTGATCGACAACTCATACTTGATCCCGTTGCTTTTTTTTGGAATTGAGAGAATACCCCAAATGAATTTGACTTTAGTCCGTTTGTTTCCGAAGTAACTCGCATCAACTAGCACTAGTTTGATGTGAACCTTTAGGAGTAATTCATTAAATTGGTTAGATCTAAACTAATAACATACCCTTCGTATGATCTCACTAAAGATAGCCACATACATATAGATAGACCAACTTTACAGTTCAGCCATCCGCCGATTCGAGTCTATTTGAAAATAGCTAGAATATAGCATTTTCTGGAGACATAAGAGTTTTTCGGCGGAAGCCACTTATACCATATTTTGCTAAATGGATATCTGTGTTATGATACAAACGTCAGTTTTGAAAAAAAAAATAGATGAGATTTTGTGCCATCGGCTCTAAACAATCTTGTTTTTTTGAACATGAAGAAATAAAGAAGCCATTGCGATTGCCGGAAATACCAGGCCTACTAAAGGGACCAAAACAGAGGGAAAGTTAAGAGTTGTCATAGAATGGGTACCTCGATTTACTATTTGTACCTGTTATTATTATTTATAATATAAAGATATCTTATTATATATAAAGATATCTTATTATAATTTGATAATTCTAAATTGGAATTATTATTACTTAATAGCTATTAAGTATAGATATAAGTATCTATCTAAGTGAGTATATAATGTAGTTTTTTATCTTTCTACATGAAAGATTTGAAAGGATATGGATGATATATTATT